TTTTTACTTATGAAGGTCAACAAAAAAAAAGAATAGGCCTTCTTATTCCTACATGTTCCATTAATAGCATTCCCTTGAGATGTCATTAAGTATTTTACTTGTATTTTATCTTTCCCAATTCAAAATCATATAGGAATTTATTATAACTTTAGAAGGAGATTTATTGGATTGGTTCATCAATAGTGTTCGGTCAGAATCCCTTTTTGACTCTGCACCATTGATTCCACTATTATTAGTGAGCAATAATGGAACAATTCCGTCATAGAGATAGGGGACATAATTCACATGGATATAGTAAGTCTCGCTTGGGCTGCTTTAATGGTAGTCTTTACATTTTCCCTTTCACTCGTAGTATGGGGAAGAAGTGGACTTTAGAGTTACTACTAATTGAGTTGAGGAATCAAACTGTATCAATTGTTTTATAGATCATTTTGCAACCAACGCGTTTTGAACTTTTTCAAAGGAAAATATCTTCATTTCGAAATGCCATTGGATTCGAGTAGAGTAATGTATGATATGACTAATCCTCTTTCAATCAAACAAAACAGATATTTCAATGATTCCCATGTTTGTATTTTGAAAAGAAAGGGATACAGATGATAGCCAACCTAATTGTTCTGAAATTTTCGAACGGGCTTTTACCAGAATTAGAATTATAGATGGATACTGAGGAAAACCCGACCCCTTCTTTCCTTTTTGATTTGAGTTTTCCCTCTTTACTGTTCAAAGATGAAGTCGTTTTAGTAAGTGTATACGCACTTTCTAGGAGAAAGAATATAGACAGAGTGCTTGGCTAACAAGATACTATGCATAATCAGATCTTGCCTTGGGGCAGTCACATCTTGTGCACTTGCCACTTGTTTTATTATTTTGATTTGATCAATTTTTTAGACTTTATCACCCCATTTCATATCATGGTTCAAGCGTTAAAATAGGTGAGGTTTACTATTTAGTTTATTCCTTTTCGAAATCGGAAGAAGTGCGCATAGAACTCCTGTCAATGGCTCAATCAATTATTTGTTCGAAATGATAAAAAAAAAGATTACTACGTGATTTTATTAATATCTGCCCATATGCTTTTTATTGATTCTTTCGATAGATCCCGAAATTCATAGTGGAAGTAATAAGAAATCTAGGAATTAGAACTCTAAAAAGAAGACGATTGTTTCAGATTGATCGGAACAAATAGCTGTAGCTATATTAAAGAAATCGAATTTGATTCTATGCTATGTCCATTTCATATATCGAATTTATATCTACATATATGAAGATAATATTGGAGATTGATCTATATTAAGCCTCTCTTATTATAAAGTACAACTTTACAACTTTATACATTACAATAACACTAATAGATAGTATGGTAGAAAGAAAGATTCATCTATTTCTTTCTTACCATACTATCGGATTCATAGAATACTGCCAATTAGAGTACGCTCATTTAAGACGCGAAATTGGAATCCCTTTCGTTTTATTTCTTCAATCCTTGATAAGAACTCAGAAATCACGTTTCATTCAAATTAGTTAATCATTTTGACTAACTGTTTTTACGTAAATGATAAGTAGAAAAGCAGTAGGAACTAGAATGAACAGTGCAGTAGCAATAAATGCAAGAATATTTACTTCCATAATCTCATCTTTTTTTTCTTCACAATAATTCGGGATTTAATCCCATAGCATAGATATGATAAATCTTTCACTTGTCAATTCAATGAATGAATTACCTCTCGATGATCTTGAATCAGATCCATATCATGAATAACAATATCTGAGCTATCAAATTAATTCGTCATCGAAAGTTGAATAGTATAACATAGGAAGATCTTTTATCCATACCGAATCAAAAATAAAATGGGATTCCAAACCCAATCCAAAATTCCTTTATTTATCATTCTTTTTCCTTCTTTCTTTTTTATAACCTACCTTAGGTCTTCCTTGTACAATCATCTGATGAAGTATCATCTGACCACCCATCCATTTTCATTAGTCACAAACCCAAACAAACAATAGAAGCGAAATGAGAAAAAAAGGAGTTAAGTGAAGTTCTAAGCTCTGTTTTTTTTTTATAATCTAATTGTCTTGGAAGACAAAGAAGTGTGATAAAGATGAGTCCCGGTATAAAAGCTCTAATATTACATTAAAGAAATAACAAACCCTAAAAAAAAAATAGAAAAATAGGAAGGAAAAAAAAGTAAGGATCTCCCCTTGGGAATGAAATTCTGCTCCCTGTCCTCCCTTTCACAGAAAAGGGAGAGATGAATTGATGTATTTATTGGATCCTTCGGGACTGACGGGGCTCGAACCCGAAGGTTCCGCCTTGACAGGGCGGTGCTCTGACCAATTGAACTACAATCCCAGGGAAATAAAATAAGGCATCTAGCAGAAATTTGGATTCTTTTTTTTTATTCCTCCGTATCAGGTATTTCTGAAGGACAAGTGGATTATACTATCTCATGGTAGATTGGCGAATTCTTGGGCATTATTGGGCCGAGCTGGATTT